CTTACGGAGCCGATTCATATCATATACGACACGATCGGGTCTGATCATAGAAAGGATTCTCTTCAAACGAACCAGCCTACCCTCTATGGGGCTTACGCGGTGGTTGGAACAAAGACACATATTTTGTTGTAAATTCAAATGTGGCAGATAAAAGCATATATCTGCATGGCCCCATCAATAGTTCAAGTCACACACTCCCATAATCCATTTTATCTTCGGAGAATTCGCTTCAACTATAAGTGTCAAAAATATCTATTTTTAGAGAGTTGAAGAGAAATATCCAAATACATGTATTATTATTATTTTTTTTTTTTTCAATAATCCATATTTGTAGCAATGAAATACTATTGTTCCTACTCCAAGTGATAAAAGATTGATTAATGATATAGACTTTTCCTTATAAAGGGCCCGAAATACCCTGTTTACGTATCATTGGGAAGTGCATTAACATAAATACGGCAGTAAGAAGAGGTAATACAAAAGTGTGTAAACTATAAAAACGAGTCAAAGTGGATTGTCCTACACTAGCACTTCCGCGTAATAACTCGACTAAGGGGGATCCTATTACAGGAATAGCGTCCGGCACACCCGTTACAATTTTGACTGCCCAATAACCAATTTGGTCCCAAGGTAAGGAATAACCAGTTACACCAAAAGATGCGGTCAATACACCTAACACCACACCTGTAACCCAAGTCAATTCGCGAGGTTTTTTAAAACCACCAGTGAGATACACACGAAATACGTGCAGAATCATCATTAGGACCATCATACTTGCCGACCATCGATGAACTGATCGGATTAACCAACCAAAGTTAACTTCAGTCATTATATATTGAACAGAAGCAAAAGCCTCTGTAACGGTCGGACGATAATAAAAAGTCATAGCAAACCCCGTAGCTACTTGTACTAAAAAACAAGTAAGCGTAATTCCCCCTAGACAATAAAATATGTTGACGTGAGGAGGAACATATTTACTAGTTATATCATCTGCAATTGCCTGAATCTCAAGACGTTCTTCGAACCAATCATAGATTTTATTGAGATAGGTAAACCCAGGGGACCCCCCCCGAGAACCGTATATGAAAATTTCATCTCGTACGGCTCAAACAGAAACACACCAATACTAGTTCTAACGGATGTGTGGAATAGAAAGTTTTTCATTTCGTGATTCTATGATTCCGTTTTTTCTGAAGATACGAAAGAATAAAAACCCGAAAACTACTCTTTGTGGTTATAATGCCAAAAAATCAAGTCGGCGCGTTCATTTCTATATTGATCATTATAGGCCTCTTGAATCTTCTATTTACCTATTTTTTATTTATCTGTAATGCGGCTTTACTACTGTTTTTTTTGATAGGAATTCTCTTGTTAAGACCTTATGAATCGATTAAAACCTTAGATTCATACTAGAACCCCGATGATTTAATAAAACCTTTTCAAACTAAGTCCAAAAATTCACTGAGTAAGAACCGTTGGATCATCACTTATTCAATGACTAGATATCTAGATATAGATATAAGGACTAAAAATCCAAATAAATTTTTGTCGTTTGATCAAAATAAGCATAAACGGAAGTTTGAAAGAATAAAAATCCTTCTATTTACAACTTCTAACTCTTTGAAATTTTTGGGAATCCGGCCACGAGGTCTGACTATTAAATATGAATCATAGTTCTAATACTTTGTAATCTATTTCATATACTCCGTGCTCCAGATACTAAAATGAATATCTGACGAAGTAAAAACATCTCTATCAAGATGACAGAGCCCTTCTCTGTACTCGCGATAGGATCAATTATACCAAGTCACACACTCATATTCCGGAAATACAGAAAAAAAGAAATTCCACGGTCGAACTACCAAACTAAAATGCACTAAAAATCAGAAAAAAATGCTTTGTATTGAAAAAACTAGTTAATGCTTCTTGTGAATCTAATTCATTGAAATTCCATCCAATAAAATGGAAGAATTATAAATCTCCAAAATAATAGATAGAAATACTGCAAATAGAGCCATTGCGAGACCCATCAAAGGAGTAGTTCCCCAACCAGGAGCAACTTTCCCATATTCGGAATTCAATGGTTTCAATAAACTCCCGGCACTAGTTCGTTTTGGGCGACCAGATCTAGCCTCAACGGTTTGTGTAGCCATAATATTTTATATTCATTAAGATCTGTTGACTTTGTATACCATTCCGTTGTAAATAAAGGATCTTATCATAGATCCATTGCGGTCTTAAAACTCTATAATGTCTTAAAACTCTATAATAATGGAAACAGCAACTCTAGTTGCCATCTTTTTATCTGGTTTACTTGTAAGTTTTACTGGGTACGCCCTATATACTGCGTTTGGGCAACCCTCTCAACAACTAAGAGATCCATTCGAAGAACACGGGGACTAGTTGAAGTCATGATCCTCCCAATAGTGGGAGGATCATGACTTTTAATTAATATTAATTGAGATAATGAAAAAGAATTTCACCTTTTTTATTTTTTAGTTGGAACTTTAGGCGGTTCGCGAAAAAAGATAGCGAAAAAAATTATTCCTAGAGTTGAGACTAAAAGGAATGTATAAACCAATGCTTCCATAGATTTGATCGTGGTTTACAATTATAGCTTCCATACCTGTTTATTTGGGACCGTCTCCCGGATCCGTAAAGAACAAAAGTCAAAGAAAAAGCAGCAAGTCAAACCAAGGTTTGTCCCGTACCCCAGTCAAATAAAAAAGTAACAAAACAATCTTGTATCAAACTACCTGTCTTTTTGTAGTTGGATCTCCAAGTTTTTGGAATGCTCCAAATTCCACTTGAGCATCTAAATCTGGATCAATACCCGCAAAAACATCTCTAAACAAGGTTCTAGCACCATGCCAAATGTGTCCGAAGAAGAAGAGCAAAGCAAACGAAGCATGCCCAAAGGTAAACCAACCCCTTGGACTGCTACGAAAAACACCATCGGATTTCAAAGTAGCACGGTCTAATTCAAAAATTTCACCCAATTGAGCACGTCTAGCATATTTTTTCACAGTAGCAGGATCGCTATAACTGACTCCGTTCAGTTCGCCGCCATAGAACTCAACAGTTACACCTACTTGCTCGACACTATATTTTGATTCTGCCCTTCTAAAAGGAACATCGGCTCTAACAATTCCGTCTCCGTCGACCAAAACAACCGGAAATGTTTCAAAAAACGTCGGCATACGACGTACAAAAAGTTCACGCCCCTCTTTATCTCTAAAGATAGGATGTCCTAACCACCCAACAGCTATTCCATCCCCGTTGTCCATTGAGCCCGCTCTGAATAACCCACCTTTGGCCGGATTATTGCCGATGTAATCATAAAAAGCTAGTTTCTCAGGAATTTTAGACCAAGCTTCGGATAAACTTTGATTTTCAGCTAAGCCAGAACTAATTCTTCGATATATTTCTTGTTGGAAGTATCCTTGATCCCATTGATAGCGCGTGGGACCAAACAATTCAATCGGGGTAGTTGCTGAACCATACCACATAGTTCCAGCAACTACGAAAGCTGCAAAAAAGACAGCAGCAATACTACTGGAAAGCACGGTTTCAATATTTCCCATACGTAATCCTTTGTATAGACGTTGGGGTGGACGAACACTAAGATGGAATAAACCTGCCAATATGCCTAAGGTCCCTGCTGCAATATGATGAGAAGCGATTCCTCCAGGAACAAAGGGATCAAAACCCTCCACACCCCACGCTGGATTTACGGCTTGTACCCGTCCGGTTAGTCCATAAGGATCGGACACCCATATTCCAGGACCATACAATCCTGTTACATGAAATGCACCAAAACCAAAGCAAGCTACCCCTGATAGAAATAAATGAATTCCAAAGATCTTAGGCAAATCCAAAGAGGGTTTTCCTGTACGCTCATCAGTAAATATTGCTAGATCCCAATAAACCCAATGCCAGATAGCTGCCAAAAAACACAAGCCTGAAAACACAATATGTGCCCCGGCCACACCTTCGTAACTCCAAATACCCGGATTCGTTACAGTCCCTCCTGTGATACTCCAACCGCCCCACGAATCCGTTATTCCTAAACGAGTCATAAAGGGTATAACGAACATACCTTGTCTCCACATTGGATCAAGAACAGGGTCAGAGGGATCAAAAACGGCTAATTCGTATAGAGCCATCGAACCGGCCCAACCAGCAACCAAAGCTGTATGCATTATATGGACAGAAATCAAACGACCCGGATCATTCAATACGACGGTATGAACACGATACCAAGGCAAACCCATGGAAATACCCCTTTATCAACAAAAAATAGACACAATGTAACTTTATTGCATTGGAGAAAACTATGCTATGGACCCCCTTTTTTAGGGGATTCCCTGGGGGAAAGGGTTAATATTGGTTTAATTCTTTTCGTAATAATTACTTTTAGTAATAATGAAATTATTTTGTTCGGAGGAACAAAAAGAAGCAGATCTATTCTACACCCGATAAGTACCAATATGCAATGGTAAGGGGGTTGATACCATTTTATATGAGTGAATGTCTATATATTTGTTCATCATCCAAAGGAGTTATTTGTAAAAATTTTCCTTTATTTATTTTGTTTTCTTTTTTTATGAACTTAGTCAATCTATGGATAAAATAGGATATAAAATCAATAGTATTAGGCCACTAAACCCAAGGTTACGCTTTCACATCAAAGTGAGATATAGTACTTAATTTTTCTTTTATTTAATGCCTATTGGTGTTCCAAGAGTACCTTTTCGAATTCCGGGAGAGGAAGATTCATATTGGGTTGACATATAGTGCGACTTGTCAGATATATTGGGTATATGGTATTTCCCCGTTCTCTTTCCCGATCGAGATACCCCCTCTTTCGCCCAAGAAAGATTGATTCAATTATCAAAAATTTGGAGCGTGAAGTGAAATTAGATAGATTTTTAGGGAGGGTTTACGGATTAATATTATCAATTAGAATAATTTATGGTTGGCTTGGTTAGACCAATCAAATGAAGTATCCAGGCTCCGTTTAGGAAGAAAAACGATTGATAATAAATATATTTATGATTACGACTTACTATTGTAGTTATTTCTATTTATTTATATATAGATTTAAAAATCGATATAAGATATAAATAGAAAGTATCTCAAACTGTTAATCAATCAAGTAATATGCTGAATGCGTTGAATATTTGTTTGAAAATATGAAAAAAAAGAGAAGTCGTAGCAAAGCAAAAGGCCATGGTATTGGGTAATTTGTCCTATATGTGCAAATACAAATCGGGCGGATCTTTACTCGGAGTAGAGCATAAACCTAAAAAAATTAAAGAAGCCCAATCTGGAACAAGAAAATTACATCGCGATTTAGATTGTATCTCGATGAAACAATACATCAATGAGAAGTTAGTCAGATAAGTTTAGTCATTTTTTTTTTAGATAAACAAAACAGGCCAAAACCCATCTTTCTTGAAAAACGAAAGAAAAGTACCTTTTTATAAGTTTCAAATTTATAAGTTTTAAAAACCTGTTAGGAAAAAAAGATAGAATCTACACATTGATTCCTTGTTTTCATGATTTTTGTTGAACCGTATGCATCAAAAGGTGCATGTACGGTTTCTAAGGGATACTATTTTATCCCAATCAACCGACTTTATCGAGAACGATTACTTTTTTTAGGCCAAATCGTTGATAGCGCGATCTCGAATCAACTTATTGCTCTTATGGTATATCTCAGCATAGAGGATGATACCAAAGATCTTTATTTATTTATAAATAGTCCTGGCGGATACCTAGGACCCGGAGTAGCTATTTATGATACTATGCAATTTGTGCGACCAGATGTACAGACAATATGTATGGGATTCGGCGCTTCCGTAGCATCCTTAATTCTTGTCGGAGGGGAAATTACCAAACGTCTAGCATTCCCTCACGCTCGGCGCCAATGAGTTTTTTATTTGATTTGAATGATTTGAAAGAAAAAAGAAAACTATGCCTTCGCACTATATGAAATATGAATATTAAGTAATAATAGCATGGCACTTAGAATTCGATACGATATGAGAATTTTTTTATCCTTAGATTATGTATCGAAAGAGTAGTATGAGGTAAAGGGTATTTTCGATTTTAAACAATCTATCGGGAGACCTGTTTCAGCGTCACAAACCTTTTTGTTTTCACACCAGGGGACTCTTAATCTTAACAATATTTATTGTTATGAAAGAATATGAAAATAAATCTTGTTTTTTTATTGAAAAAAAAAAAAAGAAACTTTGGGATTGCTAAATAACAGATGAAATAAATATATAAAGCAACGGAACCATCATAGTATTTTTTTAGTATTTTTGAATTACTACAAAAGCAAGGATGGTTATTGGATCATTTAACAACCTAAGTCTGATCTACCCTATAATTTATTTATTTTATATTTCTTCAATATAAGTAAGAATATAAGTAAGATAATAAGGTAAGGTAAAAAAAGCGAATTCCATTATAGAGCCGTATGCAATCCGCAAAAGATGCTTGTACGGTTGTTCAATTATATCTTTTTTTTTATTATTCTTTATCTCTTCACCTTTCACTTTGATGATGCGAGATAAAAGAAACATTTTTTTTAATATATTAATATTATATGATCAGGGTAATGATCCACCAGCCTGCTAGTGGTTTTTATGTTGCACAGACGGGAGAATTTATCCTGGACGCGGAGGAAATGCTCCAGCTGCGCGAAACCATCACAAGGGTTTATGCACAAAGAACAGGCAAACCGCTTTGGGTTGTATCCGAAGACCTGGAAAGAGATGTTTATATGTCAGCAACAGAAGCCCAAGCTCATGGAATTGTTGATCTTGTAGCAACTGAATAAAAAAGAATAAAGAACAAAGCAAGTATTTAATACGAATTCGGGGTTGGGGATTTTATCTTCTTAACCGGATTTAATATTCTTTTTTTTGTCACACAAAAAAAAAGGAATTCCTAAGTATCCGGTTAAGATCGATCTAAACCAGCCCATTATATATACGATCCAACATGCCAACTATTAAACAACTTATTAGAAACACAAGACAGCCAATCAGAAATGTCACGAAATCCCCCGCTCTTGGAGGATGTCCTCAGCGACGAGGAACATGTACTAGGGTGTATGTGCGACTCGTTCAGATCATGGACTAGGACCAAAGAAAGAAAACAATGGATCCAGTATCACTGATCTATACCAGTGAGTAGGATAGAATAGAATGGACAAACTCCATTGAATATTAAAAAAAAAGATCTATCCTTCGATTGGGGTATCAAATGTATGGTTCCGTTGGTGAAAACCCAATCACCTCAATTTTAGATGAGAAAAACTTCCCCATTGATAGCAAATGGTATTCATAAAGCAGGGGAAATCCGTCAAAATTTAGGCCTTATTCGTGCACGAACGGACTAACAGGGTCAGCTACTCGGCTAATCTTCAGAATTAAATACCGTTACTGTATAAGTGGATCTCGTTGTGAAAGACCTAGTACTAGATAATTATGGGTAGAGCCAAAGAGTGTGAACTGTACAAGTTAACAATAACATTGATTAAATGAAGGAAAGGCTCCGGTGTATAGAGAGGACCTCGCTGTTTAAGAAGCGACCATAGAAACGATGAAACCCACTATAATCCATTTATATTTATTACTTTTTTATTTACTATGTGTTTTTGATACCCAGTATCAATACAATTTTTATTTTGAGGTGAAATGCCTAGAAAAAAATCGTGGTTGGGAAGGTTAGAGTAGCAAAAGCCATTGGAATTTTTATTTTATACATTGGAAGAATCCGTTTTGTTATTAATAGACTAGGACACGGGAAGGGAATAACTGAAAGAAAGGAAATCCATTAGTTATTCATCAAAGTTTCATTTATTCAATGACCAGAATTAAACGAGGATATATAGCTCGAAGACGTAGAACAAAAATCCGTTTATTTGCATCAACTTTTCGAGGGGCTCATTCAAGACTTACTCGGACTATTACTCAACAGAAAATAAGAGCTTTGGTTTCGGCTCATCGGGATAGAGGTAGACAAAAGAGAGATTTTCGGCGTTTGTGGATCACTCGTATAAATGCAGTAATTCGAGATAATAAGGTATACTTTAGTTATAATAAATTAATACACAATCTGTACAAGAACCAGTTGCTTCTTAATCGTAAAATACTTGCACAAATAGCTATATTAAATAAGAGTTGTCTTTATATAATTTCCAACGAGATTATAAAATAAAGAGAATGCAAGGAATCCAATCCATTGGAATGGTTTAAATTGAGTTCCCTGGAGAATGAATTCTGGGAAGGTAGAGTAGAAATTAATATGATAAAATATGAAAAAGTCGTCAAAATGAAAATGAAGAAACACGTTCAATAAAAAATATTTCTTCTGCTTCCCCAATTTTTTTTTTTTCGAACGACACGACAATAAAATCTGGATTTCCTATTTTTAGAAAAAAAGCGTCAATCCGCATTTGAGTTTGGATTGGAATTTTTTTTGATTCAATTCAAGAGTCAGCCTATTTTTTTCCGGTTCTAAGACCTGTAGTTCTAGCGGTTGACTCGTTTCTTTCAAACTGTTTCTCATTATTAAGAAAAGGTAACGGAGATAAAATACGAGCTTGTTTTATAGCAATAGTAATTAATCGTTGTTGTTTTAAGGTCAATCTATTCACCCGTCTAGATAATATTTTTCCTTGTTCGCTAATAAATCGACTAATTAAACTCATGTTTCTATAATCAATTCGATCCCCCGATTGGATCGGAGGCAAACGCCTACGAAAAGATCGCTTGGATTTAAGAAAGATTCGCTTGGATTTATCCATGGTTTGTTTATTCCTTAAAGACCCTAATCCTATTTCTTAATTCTACATCACGGTTGATCCGATCGAAATAGGATTTGGTTTGTTTATATTTATAAATCAATATATATTATATATTGTTATATATTAGATATATCTAATATGTTATGTCATTTTGAATCTTCCTTGGACCGGAAGACTGACACACGAGCGGCTGGTTCGATTTATTTCTTTATCTCCCCGTGAATTGTATGTTTGTAACAATAGGGACAGAATTTTCTCAATTCCAATCGACTAGGCGTATTATGTCGATTCTTTTGAGTAATATACCTTGAAATGCCCAGCGATTCCTTATTAACACGATTTCGAACACAACTGGTACATTCCAAAATCACCGTTACTCGGACATCTTTACCCTTGGCCATGAGCCTCCTTTGGTTTTTGATTCATTCAATTCTTTAATTTTCCGATCTGAAGCGAGGAAGAAGAAAAGAACGAAAAAAAAGAAACAGGGAACGCGAAATCTAATTATGAAAGAAAGATTTCGTTGCAATAAATCAATTCAATATAAATCAATATATAAATCAATATAGTAATAATACCAATCTATTAAATTAAATAATATAAATATAGATTTATAATTTTAAATTGCTGTACAGCATTTAGTTTTCATTTAAGTATCTTGTATGATATTGTTGCCCCAACTATCGCATTTAACTCCATTTTTTATTAATTAAATTTTGAGCCTGGCCTGAGTTAATAGTTTCACCAAGGGGAAAATCACTTTTTTGTTTTTCTAACCTATATTCTAATTCTAAAAAAAAAAGAAGGGAAGGGATTAGTTACAGATATTTGATTGTATCTCTAACCCTCTTCCCCCCCTCCCATATCAATAACTAGAATGAAAAAAAGGGGAATATCAACGCATCCGGAAAAAAGCGATTGATCTCTATCAATAAACCTGCTAAAGACCCGAACCATAGAGTACTTACTACCGGTGCCACGGAGAGATATGTTTTTAGATCTCGCATTTTTAATTCTCCTCCTTCTTTATTATTTCTAATACATAATGGTAATACATATATAACCAGATGTGTATATGTACTTAATCACTGACCGCTTGGATTTGTACTTGTAATCCCTAATTCAAGTTGAAATGTACAACTTAAAATATACAAAATATATATGACTTTGCTTAATCTAAAAAAAAAAGAATTTTTTTTTTAAGGGGTATCATATTTATTTATTAGAAATATATTCTAATATTAGAAATATATTCTAAATTCTAATAGAAGTCTTTTACTATTTTAATTTTAGTATTATTATATAATATGATTTTATGTTATATGAGACAAAAAAAAGAAATGACAAGATATTTGTGTGTATCAATAAGGAAATAAAGATATGGAAAAAAAAACGGTGATTCTCTACAATGACATTGGAGACCAATTGAAAGGGATGTAGCGCAGCTTGGTAGCGCGTTTGTTTTGGGTACAAAATGTCACGGGTTCAAATCCTGTCATCCCTACCTATTACTTATCTTCTGAACAGTAACGGGGGAGCAATTGAGATAGATGAAAATTGGACATATATATAATTTTATAGTATATATGCAAGACGAATTGCGGTTACAAAACATTTATTGTGATAATAAATACATTTATTGTGATAATAAAGCGCTCTTAGTTCAGTTCGGTAGAACGTGGGTCTCCAAAACCCGATGTCGTAGGTTCAAATCCTACAGAGCGTGATTCTGTGTTCTTGTTAGTTGCGCTAGGTCGAAAATTAATAATTAATACCGAAATAAAATAATTAAACCAATCTAAATTTGACCCCCCGAAAAGGAAGGAGGAGGTCAAGTGATGTTAATTAATCAAAGTTCCAACTGATCACCACGTCTGTATTGTAAATATGCAGTTACGAATAATCCAGCCAAAGTAATAGGAATTAGACCCAAAACTATTCCAAATAGAAAAACTTCAATCATTTCAATTTGTTTGAGAGGGGAAAGGGGAGGTAATATCTATTCTTAAATAGTGAGACTATAAATCTTAAATAGTGAGACTATAAATCTTAAATAGTGAGACTATAAATCTCAATAACCAAGAATTGGAAATTGATACGTTAAGGAACTATAGAATATATCAACTATCACAGAAAGGTTTTTTATGATTTATGAATTGTTTATTTAATTAATTTTAAATAAGTCGGATCTTGCTCAGACCAATAAATAGAGCTGAGCTTATAGTCAAAGCTGCTAGTAGAAAACCGAAATAACTAGTTATAGTAGGCATGAAAAGGCTAAATGAAATATATTCTTTTTCTACATATGTTTCGAAAGCACTTCCCTAAGTTTCCATTTTTGAAAGATACTAGGATAGGCAAAAATACCAACCAATTGAAAGGATAAGTTCAATTGAAAATTTTTGATTCATATAGATGATATTAAAAAAAATAGAGTAACAAGTAACATAAGTAAGAAATCCATTAATCATCTGGGACATTTACGCATCCCTCAATTTTGAATCAACGGATTCATTGGGCAACTCTTGAGTTGACTAAACTAATATACGTATATAACTAATATATGTATATATAGTATATGTATATATAGAATATATGAAATTATAAATAAAGTCAAAGTAAGTAATAATTACGAATTTATTTTATAACTTCATAAACTTTCTTTTGTTTTGTAATAAAATTTGAAAATTATTTTGATCGTTTTTTATTGTATCGAACTATCAAATCCATTTTTTTTGGAACGAACAGTGAACTGAACTTGGTAATGATTCATTCACATAATCTCTCGATTAAAACGAAAAAAAGTATCACATGACCAAATAAACCAAAACTCAGTTTTACATTTTTCTTTTCATATTCCAAGGACCCCCTTAGGCTTGATTATTCTTTTATTTATTCGTTGTTCTCTTTCTTTCATGGCATCCTATCTACTATATATTGATATTGTAATATTGTACTGGTAGTACTGAATATTATTTAGTACTGGGCGACTAACCAATTTTAAAAATTATACAACCGCAAAAAGGATATCTTTAAGATATCTAATTGAATCATTAGAATATGATAACCTCCCTCATAAATTATTGGAAACCAACCTATCAGATTCCCATTTTACCCGATCTTCAGTTTTGAGTCCAAAGCCAATAATGAAGAAATCCGTTAAACTTTATTATACTATATGTAACATAATTGGTAAAAACTTCCGTTAATATTTTAAATTTTTAATATTAAATGGTACTAAATTCTATATGAACGCGCAACAAGAAAAGAAGAAAGTAATTTAATTATCTAACACTTCCTTTCACTACTGGTTGTGAAATTGCATTGCTGTGTCAGAAGAAGGATCGCTATACTGATTCGGTATACTCTAAAGACACCCTTGGTACAATATTGACGATCTCACAAAGATAAAATTTCAGTGAATTTTCGTTTACTGATTTCATCTTTTATGGAATCGACCCCCCCGACTGTACAAGAATATGCGGAGCTCAACATGTCTGGAAGCACAGGAGAACGTTCTTTTGCTGATATTATTACCAGTATTCGATACTGGGTCATTCATAGCATTACTATACCTTCCCTATTTATTGCGGGTTGGTTATTCGTCAGCACTGGTTTAGCTTACGATGTATTTGGAAGCCCTCGTCCAAACGAGTATTTTACAGAAAGCCGA